TTGGAACAAAGACACATTTTTTGTAAATTCAAATGTGGCAGATAAAGGCATATATCTGCACGGCCCGATCAATAGTTCAAGTCACACACTCCCATAATCCATTTTCTCTTCGGAGAATCCGCTTCAACTATAAGTGTCAAAAATATATATTTTTGTAGAGTTGAAGAGCAATATCCAAATACATGTCTTATTTTTTTCAATAATCCATATTTGTAGCAATGAAATACTATTCTTCCTACCCCAATGATTGATTCAAAATATTAATGGTATAGAGTCTTCCTTATAAAAGTAGAGTCTTCCTTATAAAGGGCCCGAAATACCTTGTTTACGTATCATTGGGAAGTGCATTAACATAAATACGGCAGTAAGAAGAGGTAATACAAAAGTGTGTAAACTATAAAAACGAGTCAAAGTGGATTGTCCCACACTAGCACTTCCGCGTAATAACTCTACCAGGGGCGATCCTATTACAGGAATAGCGTCAGGCACACCCGTTACTATTTTGACTGCCCAATAACCAATTTGGTCCCAAGGTAAGGAATAACCAGTTACACCAAAAGATGCGGTCAATACACCCAAAACCACGCCCGTAACCCAAGTCAATTCACGAGGTTTTTTAAAACCACCGGTAAGATACACACGAAATACGTGCAGAATCATCATTAGGACCATCATACTTGCCGACCATCGATGAACTGATCGAATTAACCAACCAAAGTTAGCTTCAGTCATTATATATTGAACAGAAGCAAAAGCCTCTGTAACGGTCGGACGATAATAAAAAGTCATAGCAAACCCCGTAGCTACTTGTACTAAAAAACAAGTAAGCGTAATTCCTCCTAGACAATAAAATATGTTGACGTGAGGAGGAACATATTTACTAGTTATATCATCTGCAATTGCCTGAATCTCAAGACGTTCTTCGAACCAATCATAGATTTTATTGAGATAGGTAAACCGAGGAGACCCCCCCCGAGAACCGTATATGAAAATTTCATCTCGTACGGCTCAAACAGAAACACCCCAATACTAGTTCTAACGGATGTGTGGAATAGAAAGTTTTAAATTTCTTAATTCTATGATTCTTTTTTTTCTGAAGATATGAAAGAATAAAAACCCGAAAACTATTCCTTGTGGTTATAATGCCAAAAAATCAAGTCGGCTCATTCGTCTCTATATTGATCGTTATAGGCCTCTTGAATCTTCTATTTACCTATTTTCTTTGTTGTTATTTATGTGTAATGCGGCTTTACTGCTGTTTTTTTTTTTATTATTGATAGGAATTCTCTTGTTAAGACCCTATGAATCGATTAAAACCTCAGATTCATACTAGAACCACGATGATTCAATAAAACCCCCTCAAACTAAGTCCCCCAATTCCCTGAGTAAGAACCGTTGGATCATCACTTATTCAATGACTAGATATAATGACTAAAAATCCAAAGAAATCTTTGTCCTTTGATCAAAATAAGCATAAAAGGAAGTTTGAAAGAATAAAAATCTTTCTATTTATAACTTCTAACTCTTTGAAAAATTTTTTGGAGTCCGGCCGCGAGGTCTGACTATTAAGTATGAATCATAGTTCTAATACTTTGTAATCTATGTAATCTATTTTATATATTCCGTGCTCCAGATACTAAAATGAATATCCGACGAAGTAAAACCATCTCTATCAAGATGACAGACCCATTCTCTGTACTAGCCATAGGATCAATTATACCAAGTCACACACTCATATTCCGGAAATACAGAAAAAAAGAAATTCCACGGTCGAACTACCAAAATAGAATGGGATAAAAATCAGAAAACTAAATGCTTCACTTTGTATTGAAAAAGCTAGTTAATGGTTCTTGTGAATCTAATTCATTGAAATTCCATCCAATAAAATGGAAGAATTATAAATCTCCAAAATAATAGATAGAAATACTGCAAATAGAGCCATTGCGAGACCCATCAAAGGAGTAGTTCCCCAACCAGGAGCTACTTTACCATATTCTGAATTCAATGGTTTCAATAAACTTCCGGCATTCGTTCGTTTTGGGCGGCCAGATCTAGAACTACCCTCAACGGTTTGTGTAGCCATAATATTTTATATTCATTAAGATCTGTTGACTTTGTATACCATTCCGTTGTAAATAAATGATCTTATCATAGATCCATTGTGGTCTTAAAACTATATAATGTCTTAAAACTATATAATAATGGAAACAGCAACCCTAGTTGCCATCTTTTTATCTGGTTTACTTGTAAGTTTTACTGGGTACGCCTTATATACTGCGTTTGGGCAACCCTCTCAACAACTAAGAGATCCATTCGAGGAACACGGGGACTAGTTGAAGTAATGATCCTCCCAACAGTGGGAGGATCATTACTTCAATTGAGATAATGAAAAATTATTTCACCTTTTTACTTTTTAGTTGGAACTTTAGGCGGTTCGCGAAAAAAGATAGCGAAAAAAATTATTCCTAGAGTTGAGACTAAAAGGAATGTATAAACCAATGCTTCCATAGATTCGATCGTGGTTTACAATTATAGCTTCCATACCTGTTTATTTGGGATCGTCTCCCGGATAAAGAAAGAACAAAAGTCAAAGAAAAGGCAGCGAGTCAAATGTCAAATCAAGATTTATCCGGTACCCCAACCCTATAGTCAGTCAAATAAACTAAAAACGAAAAGTAACAAAGCAATATTGTATCAAACTACCTGTCTTCTTGTAGTTGGATCTCCAAGTTTTTGGAATGCTCCAAATTCCACTTGAGCATCTAAATCCGGATCAATACCAGCAAAAACATCTCTAAACAAGGTTCTAGCACCATGCCAAATATGTCCGAAGAAGAAGAGCAAAGCAAACGAAGCATGCCCAAAGGTAAACCAACCCCTTGGACTGCTACGAAAAACACCATCGGATTTCAAAGTAGCACGGTCTAATTCAAAAATTTCACCCAATTGAGCACGTCTAGCATATTTTTTCACAGTAGCGGGATCGCTATAACTGACTCCGTTCAGTTCGCCGCCATAGAACTCAACAGTTACACCTACTTGTTCGACACTATATTTTGATTCTGCCCTTCTAAAAGGAACATCAGCTCTAACAATTCCGTCCCCGTCGACCAAAACAACCGGAAATGTTTCAAAAAACGTCGGCATACGACGTACAAAAAGTTCACGCCCCTCTTTATCTCTAAAGATAGGATGTCCTAACCACCCAACGGCTATTCCATCCCCGTTGTCCATGGAGCCCGCTCTGAATAATCCACCTTTTGCCGGATTATTGCCGATGTAATCATAAAAAGCTAGTTTTTCAGGAATTTTAGACCAAGCTTCGGATAAACTTTGATTTTCGGCTAAGCCAGCACCAATTCTTCGATATATTTCTTGTTGGAAGTATCCTTGATCCCATTGATAGCGCGTAGGACCAAACAATTCAATCGGGGTAGTTGCTGAACCATACCACATAGTTCCAGCAACTACAAAAGCTGCAAAAAAGACAGCGGCAATACTACTGGAAAGGACGGTTTCAATATTTCCCATACGTAATCCTTTGTATAGACGTTGGGGTGGACGAACACTAAGATGGAATAGACCTGCCAATATGCCTAAGGTCCCTGCTGCAATATGATGAGAAGCTATTCCTCCCGGAACAAAAGGATCAAAACCCTCCACACCCCACGCTGGATTTACGGCTTGTACCCTTCCGGTTAGTCCATAAGGATCGGACACCCATATTCCAGGACCATACAATCCTGTTACATGAAATGCACCAAAACCAAAGCAAGCCACCCCTGAGAGAAATAAATGAATTCCAAAGATCTTAGGCAAATCCAAAGAGGGTTTTCCTGTACGTTCATCAGTAAATATTTCTAGATCCCAATACACCCAATGCCAGATAGCTGCCAAAAAACACAAGCCAGAAAACACAATATGTGCCCCGGCCACACCTTCGTAACTCCAAATACCCGGATTCGTTACAGTCCCCCCTGTAATACTCCAACCGCCCCATGAATTCGTTATTCCTAAACGAGTCATGAAGGGTATAACGAACATACCCTGTCTCCACATTGGATCAAGAACAGGGTCAGAGGGATCAAAAACGGCTAATTCGTATAGAGCCATCGAACCGGCCCAACCAGCAACCAGAGCTGTATGCATTATATGGACAGAAATCAAACGACCGGGATCATTCAATACGACGGTATGAACACGATACCAAGGCAAACCCATGGAAATACCCCTTTATCAACGAAAAATAGACACAATGTAACTTTATTGCATTGGAGAAAACTATGCTATGGACTCCTTTTTTAGGGGATTCTCTTGGGGAAAGTATTAATATTTGTTTGATGCTTTTCGTAATAATTACTTTTAGTAATAACGAAACTATTTTGTTCGTAGGAACAAAAAGAAGCAGATCTATTCTACACCCGATAAGTACCAATACGCAATGGTAAGGGGGTTGTTACCATTTTATATGAGTGAATGTATATATATTTGTTCATCATTCAAAGGACTTATTTGTAAGAATTTTCCTTTATTCATTTTGTCTTCTTTTTTTATGAACTTAGTCAATCTAGGGATAAAATAGGATAATAAAATAGGATATAAAATCAATAAATAGTATTATATTAGGCCACTAAACCCACTGTTACGCTTTCACATCAAAGTGAGATATAGTACTTAATTTTTCTTTTATTTAATGCCTATTGGTGTTCCAAGAGTACCTTTTCGAAGTCCTGGAGAGGAAGATGCATTGTGGATTGACGTATAGTGCGACTTGTCAGATATATTGGGCATATGGTATTTCCCCGTTCTCTTCCCCGATCGAGATATCCCCTCTTTCGCCCAAGAAAGATTGATTCAATTATCAAAAATTTGGAGCGTGAAGTGCAATTAGATCCATTTTTTAGGGAGGGTATACGGATTAATATTATCAATTAGAATAATTTATGGTTGGCTTGGTTAGACCAATCAAATGAAGTATCCAGGCTCCGTTTAGAAATAAAACCAATTGGTAATAAATATATTTAGGATTACGACTTAATATCATATTTTAGTTATTTCTATTAATTTATATATTTCTAAATAGAAATACTAAATAGAAGTGATCTCAAACTATTAATCAATCGAGTAATATGATGAATGCGTTGAATATTTGTTGGAAGACGTGAAATAAATTGAAAAAAAAAAGGGAAGTCGTAGAAAAAGGACGTGGTATTGGGGCATTTGTCCTATATGTGCAAATCCAAATCGGGCGGATCTTTACTCGGAGTAGAGCATAAACCTAAAAAAATTGAAGAAGCCCAGTCAGCAACAAGAAAATTACATCGCGATTTAGATTGTATCTCGATGAAACAATACATCAATGAGAAGTTAGTCAGATGAGTTTAGTCATTTTTTTTAGATAAACAGGCCAAAACTTATCTTTCTTGAAAAATGAAAGAAAAGTCCCTTTTTATAAGTTAAAAAAACCTGTTATGAAAAAAAAAGCTAGAATCTACACATTGATTCCTTTTTTTCATGATTTTTGTTGAACCGTATGCATCAAAAGGTGCATGTACGGTTTCTAAGGGATACTATTTTATCCCAATCAACCGACTTTATCGAGAAAGATTACTTTTTTTAGGCCAGGGGGTTGATAGCGAGATCTCGAATCAACTTATTGGTCTTATGGTATATCTCAGCATAGAGGATGATACCAAAGATCTGTATTTGTTTATAAACTCTCCTGGCGGATGGGTAATACCCGGAGTAGCTATTTATGATACTATGCAATTTGTGCGACCAGATATACAGACAGTATGCATGGGATTAGCCGCTTCGATGGGATCTTTTATTCTTGTCGGAGGGGAAATTACCAAACGTCTAGCATTCCCTCACGCTCGGCGCCAATGAGTTTTTTATTTGATTTGAGAGAAAAAAGAAAACTATGCCTTCACACTATATGAAATATTAAGTAATAATAGCATGGCACTTCGAATTCGATATGAGAGATTTTTTTAAAACCCTTAGATTATGTATCGAAAGAGTAGTATGAGATAAAAGGTATTTTCGATTTTAGCCAATCTATCGGGAGGCCTATTTCAGCGTCACAAACTTTTTTATTTTCACACCAGGGGCTCTTAATCTTAACAATATTTATGTTATGAAAGAATATGAAAGAAAATAAATCTTTTTTTTATTTGAAAATAAAAAAAAAAAGAAACTTTGGGATTGCTAAATAACAGACGAAATAAATATATAAAGCAACGGAACCATCATAGTATTTTTATAGTATTTTTGAACTACTACAAAAGGAAGGGTGGTTATTGGATCATTTACCAACCTGAGTCTGATAGACCCTATAATTTATTTTATATTTCTTCGATGTAAGTAAGGTAAAAAAAGTGAATTCCATTATAGAGCCGTATGCAATGCGCAAAAGATGCCTGTACGGTTGTTCAATTATATCTTTTTTTTATTATTCTTTTCTTTATCTCCTCACCTTTCACTTTCATCATGCGAGATAGAAGAAACATTTTTATGTTATATCATTATATCATCAGGGTAATGATCCATCAACCTGCTAGTTCTTTTTATGAGGCACAGACGGGAGAATTTATCCTGGAAGCGGAAGAACTGCTGAAGCTACGCGAAACCATCACAAGGGTTTATGCACAAAGGACAGGCAAACCCTTATGGGTTGTATCCGAAGACATGGAAAGAGATGTTTTTATGTCAGCAACAGAAGCCCAAGCTCATGGAATTGTTGATCTTGTAGCGACTGAATAACAAAGAAAAAGAACAAGGATTTCACATGAATTCGTGATTTGGGATTTTACTTTCTTACCGGATTTAATATTCTATTTATTAATTGAATTTCTTAATATAGAAATTCAAAATATAGAAAAAAAGAATTCCTAAGCATCCGGTTAAGGTCGATCTAAACCAGCCCATTATATATATGATTCAACATGCCAACTATTAAACAACTTATTAGAAACACAAGACAGCCAATCAGAAATGTCACGAAATCCCCCGCTCTTGGAGGATGTCCTCAGCGACGAGGAACATGTACTAGGGTGTATGTGCGACTCGTTCAGACCATGGACTAGGACAAAAGAAAAAGAAAGAAAACAATTGATCCAGTATCACCGATCCGTACCTGTGAGTAGGATAAAATGGACGAACTCCATTGAATATTCAATATCTTAAAAAAAAAAAGATCTATCCTTCGATTGGGGTATCAAATGTATGGTTCTCGTTGGTGCAAATCCAACCACCTCAATTTAAAATTTAAGATGAGAAAGAATTCCCCATTGATATCAAATGGTATTCATTAAGCAGGGGAAATCTTATTTTAAAAAAGTAAAAATTTAGGCCTTATTCTTGCAAGAACGGACTAACAGGGTCAGCTACTCAGCTAATCTTCATAATTAAATACCGTTACTGTATAAGTAGATCTCGTTGTGAAAGACCTAGTACTAGATAATTATGGGTAGAGCCAAAGAGTGTGAACTGTACAAGTTAACAATAACATTGATTAAATGAGGGAAGGGCTCCGGTGTATAGAGAAGACCTCGCCGTTTAAGAAGTAACCATAGAAACGATGGAACCCACTATAATCCATTTATATTTATTACTTTTTTATTTACTATGTGTTTTACCTAGTATCAATACAATTTTGATTTTCGAGGGGAAATGCCTAAAAAAAAATCGTGGTCGGGAAGGTTAGAGTAGCAAAAGCCATTGGAATTTTTATTTTATACATTGGAAGAATCCGTTTTGTTATTAATAGACTAGGACACGGGAAGGGAATAACTGAAAGAAAGGAAATCAATTAGTTATTCATCAAAGTTTCATTTATTCAATGACCAGAATTAAACGAGGGTATATAGCTCGAAGACGTAGAACAAAAATCCGTTTATTTGCATCAACTTTTCGAGGGGCTCATTCAAGACTTACGCGGACTATTACTCAACAGAAAATAAGAGCTTTGGTTTCGGCTCATCGGGATAGGGGTAGACAAAAGAGAGATTTTCGTCGTTTGTGGATTACTCGTATAAATGCAGTAATTCGAGACAATAAAGTATACTTCAGTTATAGTAAATTAATACACAATCTGTACAAGAAACGGTTGCTTCTTAATCGTAAAATACTTGCACAAATAGCTATATTAAATAGGAGTTGTCTTTATATGATTTCCAATGAGATCATAAAATAAAGAGAGTGGAAGGAATCCGTTGGAATGGTTTAAATGGAGTTCCCTGGAAAATGAACTCTGAGAAGGTAGAGTAGAAATTAGTATAATAAAATATGAAAAAGTCGTCAAAATGAAAATGAAGAAACACGTTCAATAAAAAATATTTCTTCTTCTTCCCCAATTTTTTTTTTTCGAACGACAATCAAATCTGGATTTCCTATTTTTAGAAAAAAAAAAGCGTCAATCCGCATTTGAGTTTGGATTGGAATTTTTTTTTGATTCAATTCAAGAGTCAGCCTATTTTTTTCTGGTTCTAAGACCAGTAGTTCTAGCGGTTGACTCGCTTCTTTCAAATTGTTTCTCATTATTAAGAAAAGGTAACGGAGATAAAATACGAGCTTGTTTTATAGCAATAGTAATTAATCGTTGTTGTTTTAAGGTCAATCGATTCACCCGTCTAGATAATATTTTTCCTTGTTCGCTAATAAATCGACTAATTAAACTCATGTTTCTATAATCAATTCGATCCCCCGATTGGATCGGAGGCAAACGCCTACGAAAAGATCGCTTGGATTTAAGAAAGATTCGCTTGGATTTATCCATGGTTTGTTTATTCCTTATCCTAAAGATCCTATTTCTTAATTCTCCATCACGGTTGGTCCGATCGAAATAGGATTTTGTTTGTTTATATTTAAATCAATAGATATTAGATATATCTAATATGTCATTTTTAATCTTCCTTGGAACGGAAGACTGACACACGAGCGACCAGTTAGATCTATTTCTTTATCTCCCCGTGAATCGTATGTTTGTAACAACGGGGACAGAATTTTCTCAATTCCAATCGACTAGGCGTATTATGTCGATTCTTTTGAGTAATATATCTGGAAATGCCCATTGATTCCTTATTAACACGATTTCGAACACAACTGGTACATTCCAAAATCACCGTTACTCGGACATCTTTACCCTTGGCCATGAGCCTCCTTTGGTTTTTGATTCATTCAATTCTTTAATTTTCCGATCCGAAACGAGGAAGAAGAAAGGAACGAAAAAAAAAAAGAAACAGGTAACTCGAAATCGAATTATGAAAGAAAGATTTCGTTGCAATAAATCAATATAAATAAATATAGTAATAATAACAATATATTAATAATAAGTAATATAATGATTTCTAACTATATTACTAGATTTATAATTTAAAATTGCCGTACAGCATTTAATTTTCATTTAAGTATCTTGTATGATATTATTGCCCCAACCATCACATTTCACTCTATTTTTTATTAATTTCATTTAAATTTAAACCTGGCCCGAGTTACTAGTTTCACCGAGGAGGAATCCCTTTATTTGTTTTTCTAACGTATATTCTAAAAAAAAAAGGGAAGGGATTAGTTACAGATATTTGATTGTATCTCTAATCCTCTTCCCCCCCTCCCATATCAATAACTAGAATGAAAAAAAGGGGAATATCAACGCATCCGGAAAAAAACGATTGATCTCTATCAATAAACCTGCTAAAGACCCGAACCATAGAGTACTTACTACCGGTGCCACGGAGAGATATGTTTTTAGATCTCGCATTTTAAATTCTCCTCTTTCTTTATTATTTCTAATACATAATGGTAATACATATATACCCAGATGTGTATATGTACTTAATGACCGACCGCTTGTATTTGTACGCGGAATCCCTAATTCAAGTTGAAATGTACAACTTGAAATGTGCAAAATAGATATTACTTTTCTTAATCTTAAAAGAAACAAATACGCCCCTTTATGCCAGAAATTCTCGAAAAATATTCATTTTTTTACGGGGTCTCA